GCAATTTATCCCTATCGAAAGAAAACCTCTAGGAACAATAAGATTTAATCAGAAATATCGACAGATTCTTACGGAGTCCAAACCAAAGAAATATTAAAAACAAAAAAAGATCCACTGTTCGAATTTCATTTCTATCCAATTTGAATATCAGAATAGTAGATATAGTTATGATTCAATGGGTTAGGTCCACTTACTTTTTTTTAGAATCTTTCCCATTTTTTTGATTGGAATAATAAAAAATAGGAATATCTGACAATTATAGGAGATATATATCCCATTCTAAAAAAAGAAGATATATAGAAATAATTATATATAGAAATAAGAATATTTTACTTTCTAACTAGAATTAGTTTATTAGTTTACTACTAGACTAGAGTAATTGGATTTGAATTCATTAGAATAATCACAATAACTTATTAGAATTAATAAGTTAAAAATTCCATTTTTTAATGAAATTCTACTATTCCTTAGTTTTTTATTTTAGTTACAACCGGAAACTTCTTACAAATATCAAGAATATCTCCCAAAGAGGAATACTACTCTTGGCATTTTATGAAAAAAAAGTCAAAAGCCCCTTATCGGATTTGAACCGATGACTTACGCCTTACCATGGCGTTACTCTACCACTGAGTTAAAAGGGCCTCATTTGATTCAATTCCGGAATAGGGAACCAGCCCATCTGAGTTTAGTACATCTATTTGTTACTGCATATAGTTATTATATATTATTATATATTATTATATTTATTATATATAATAATAAATACAAATTAGATATAGTAGATAGAATCTAAAAAAATATAAATATATATTTACATATATCAATTTGTTGTACATAGCAACTCATTAAGGAACAACAAATTGGACTAGTGAATAGAGTATAGAGTATAGTTAAAAAATGATTTTTATTGAATTTGATAAATAAATATCAATGGAATGAATTTTTTCAAAACCGATTCGAATTCAAATCATCCTCATCATAACACGGAATTCTTTTAATGGATACATGTACCCACTACACTAATTCAAATATTTCATCGAATCATATCACCCCATTATATTGACAATTTCAAAAAACTGTTCATACTATGAACATAGTAGAATGGCGGTCGGGCAAGTATGCCCCCATCGTCTAGTGGTTTAGGACATCTCTCTTTCAAGGAGGCAACGGGGATTCGACTTCCCCTGGGGGTAGGTTACTATGAAAGGAAATGGAGCGGGATTATCAATTAACGACTGAAATTGATTCTTCCTGGGTCGATGCCCGAGCGGTTAATGGGGGCGGACTGTAAATTCGTTGACAATATGTCTACGCTGGTTCAAATCCAGCTCGGCCCAACAATTTGATAATCCACCATGAAATGATATACGCCATTTGTTGTTTTATGAAAATGACCGATGTGCTCGGATACGTCCGTATTACATATAATTTCTACAAATTAGGAATTAGGATTTTCCTAAATTCCTTACAGGATCTGTAAGTATAAGGAAAGCATTCAAGTAAAAAAAAAAAGACTCTTTTTTTTTTCATTGATTAATTTTTCAATCGATTTGGCAATAACGAACGGATTACGAGTAATCCGTGCCGATCTCGCTAAAGTGCAGACTCATATAGATATCAATATATAAAAAAGCCCGCCTCTTTCAGTTACAGTACAACTAACTGTTGAATCTCAAATCAAATATAACAAATAGAAAAAAAGGGTTTGAATGAAATTGTAAGAATATTTATGTATGCTATACGATTTTTTCCCTGGGATTGTAGTTCAATTGGTTAGAGCACCGCCCTGTCAAGGCGGAAGCTGCGGGTTCGAGCCCCGTCAGTCCCGATGGATATAAAGAAAATCAAAAAAATATCATTTCTAACAGGGATCCCCCCCCCTTTTTTTTTTATTTCTTTCTTCGTCGGAACCTTTCTTATTTATTTTATATATACCTTAAACTAAAAAAAAATAAAAATAAGGAATTTTTGATTGCATCAGAAAGTAAAAATTTTTTTTATTTGGTATGGATAAAAGATCTTCCTATGTTATACTATTTAATTCTCGACTATGAATCGATTTGATAGCTCAGATATTGTTATTCGTGATATTGATTCGATTTGATATCATCGAGATAAAATTTATACCGTGGAATTTACCGCCGAAAGATTGAAAATTTATATGGGATTAAATCCCGAAGTATTAATTTTATTAGAAATTAAAGAGAAAGAAAACCTAGAGATTATGGAAGTAAATATTCTCGCATTTATAGCTACTGCACTCTTCATTCTAGTTCCTACTGCCTTTTTACTTATAATTTACGTAAAAACGGTAAGTCAAAGTGAATAATTTTACTTAAACATGACTTCTGATTTCTTATCAATGCAATGATTTATAATGATTGAATAACAAAAATGAAAAAAGGATTTCAATTTCGGGTCTTAGTTTGAAATGAAATGATCAGACTACCATCAGCAAAATTTTATGAAATCCATATAGTATAGTCGAAAGAAATAGATTTGATTTCTTTCGACTATACTATCTATTATGGTAGTGGATAATGTTTTACTCTATGTTTTATTGATTTGAAAAAATAAAAAGGTTTAATATGTACCAATCTATCTATAAAAAAATAGATATTTTCATATTCATACTATCTACTATCTATAGATGGATATATCGATATAGAATTTTTCGATTTCTGATTCTTTTCAGAATTCTGGTATCATATTCGGTATGATATTTAAGCAAATATATTATAAATATAGTATTTTAGCATTACAAAAAATGAATTGATTAAATAATTGACAGATGATCCGGGGGTTCCGTGAATTCTATGAAAAAAGTTTTTCATATTTCGAAAAGATTGGTCGTAACCAGTTCATCGAAATAGAAATCTTAGAAACAATTTGGTTGGAATGGGAATCCATTTCCTATTATTTTTATTCCCTTGACTTTCAAAATACGAAGATGGTAACAATTCAAATATTTGTTTGATTGAAAGAATATTTTCAATATTCTACATATTCTAAATTATACATAGAATACATTCTAGCACTGGAATACAATAGAATTCAAAAATGCAGATATTATTTCATTAATTAATTTAATTAGTATTAATCAAATAACTAAAATTCAATTGTTAAAAAATTGAAGAACCCAGCTATACTATAAAACAATTGATACAGTTTGATCCCTTAACTCAATTAAGGGTACCTTAGAGTCCACTTCTTCCCCATACTACAAGGGAAAGGGAAAATGTAAAAACTACCATTAAAGCAGCCCAAGCAAGACTTACTATATCCATGTAAATTTTGTCTCCTATCGCTATCAATATGAAGGAATTATTTCATTATTGTTTACTAATTTTTCTTGTATTTTTTTCTTATTTATTTTTCACTAAAAATTTTATAATAATAGTGGAATCGCTGGTACAGAGTCAAAAAAAGATTTCCGGATAACATCATTGATTAAACAATTCAATAAATCCAATTCTAAGATCTAAAAAGTTCTTATCTGATTTCTAGTAGAATTGAAAATTATTATGCATAAATAAAAAATATCTAGAAATATCCTTGGAAGTATTAAGGGAATGAATCTGACTAATAGGTAGTAAGAAAAAGATCTATGTTTTCTTTTGCCCCATTTCATTAAGTGAAAAAAAAAAAATATATAGAATCAAGATAGATTCTTTTGTATACTCTTCTCTTATTTGCATTTGATCTAATCCTTACCGTCTCCCGATTTCTTCTCTCAAACAAAAAACAATAGGAAAAAAGCCTCTGAAAGTCTTTCACTAGAGCTTACCGAAAAGAAAGAATTTGAAATATAAAAAAATTAATTAATAATAAAAAAGAAATCTAATTAGATTATTAATCTAACTAATAATGTATGTAGAAGTCTTCATATACTTTACATAAGTCTGTATACAAGGCTTTTCTTCAACCCTACCAACGAAAAATGGAATTTTATTTCCCGTCCAACCTATCCCTTCTTATTCAAGACCCAATTTGTAGACGAACACTACATTAGTAGTGGGATGAAAGGACTATCATTTCAAGATTGATCGATTCCTTTTCACTACTAGAATGAATTTTTCATTGAATTCGAGACAAAAAGATTTACAGCATTTTAGAGAACAAACCTACCGATGCTTAGAATTTTGCATCAAACAAGTCTCAAGAGTCCTTTTGCCACACTTGCTTCCTCGATCAACAAAACGGAATAAACTATTTCAATTCTCTTGTCGATCAGGCGACACCCGGATTTGAACTGGGGAAAAAGGATTTGCAGTCCCCCGCCTTACCACTCGGCCATATCGCCAAAATAATACAAATTCAAAGGGATCTCCTCCCTTTTCTATTGAAAAAAAAAAACAAACGTATAGCTTTCCGTCACAAAAGCAAAAATGTCGTGACAAAGCGCAACCATTAACGACAAATTCCTGAATCGAAAATAAAATGGTTTTTTCTTAATGAGAGAAAAAAATCGAAATTGATACATAACCAATCCATATTGGTTTTTTTATTGAAAAAGAATCCTTTTCTATTTCAATTATAATTGAAATTATAACAACAACCGTGAATATATGTCAACCCCAGAACATAATTTTTTATTCTTACACAGATAGAATCGGGTATCTTATTCGTATATGATACCTAATTTTATAAGGAATTTTAAAGAAATTCTCGTGTTTCCATTTTTGTGCCAATTTTATTAAATAGATTGATTGAATTGATGATGAATAGAAAAAAGAAATTAAGACGACATACGCGCTGTCCCGAACAAATATGAATTACTGCAATAAAGTAAGAGACATAGATAGCTATAGCTGGGGTTAGATCTATGCATGTTTAATAAATCCTAGTCTTTTTACGCACTACAATCGTATTCTCAAATTATAAAAAAAGAGGTAAAAATATCTCTCTTCTTTGTGAATTCGAATTAGTTTTGGAACAATTGAAAAGGGAAGTGCTAAAAAAAGCAATTCTATATTGTTTCTGCTTATTAGATTCTATCT